TATTTAAAATAAATAATATATCTCTGACACCACAAATCAGTATTTTAATTAAACTATTTAAATAATATATAAAAATACCTCCAGATATAAAAATCAAATTTAAAGGAACTCAATGCAAAAATAATAATAAATATTCACGAATTCTTCCTAATGAAAATGAATATATGCCTTGATAAAATATACCATGTTGACTATGAGAATATAAATATAACGAATATGCAGCACCAAAAAAAGATATTAAACATAAAAAAATAAATGTTAATCAACTTCAAGAAATAATTGAATTAATCAATATAATTTCTCCAAAAAGATTTAAAGAAAATGGTGCTCCTATATTTGATGAACATAAAAGAAATCATCATAAAGATATACTAGGTATTAAATTAATTAAACCCTTATTTAAAAATAATCTACGTCTTGACATACGTTCATACGAAATATTTGATAAACAAAATAAACCAGAAGAACATAATCCATGAGCAATTATTATCAAAAAAGAACCATAAAATCCTCAAACTCTTATAGTTATTAATCCAGCCAAAACTAATCTTATATGAGAAACAGATGAATAAGCAATTAAAGACTTTATATCTATTTGACGAAGACAAATTAAAGAAATATAAAAACCACCAATTAATCTAATTCTAATAAAAATAAAATTAATTTTTATACCAATAGATATAAAAATCTTTATAAAACGTAATAAACCATAACCTCCTAATTTTAATATAATTCCAGCCAAAATTATTGAACCAGAAACCGGAGCTTCAACGTGAGCTTTAGGTAATCATAAATGAACAATATATATAGGTATTTTTACTAAAAAAACAACAATTGTACAAATATATAAATAAAATAAATTAATATCATAAAAAAAAAATAAATCTAATCTATTAATTTTTTTATAAATATAAAAAAGTGAAATTATTATAGGTAATGAACCAAATAAAGTATATATAAATATATATATACCAGCTTGAATACGTTCAGGTTGATAGCCTCAACCCAAAATTAAAAATAATGTAGGAATTAATCTCATTTCAAAAAATAAATAAAAAACAAATATATTTATAGAACAAAAAGTTAAAATTAAAAAAATCAATAAAAATAAAATTACTAAATTAAAATAACAAGAAAAATTATTATAAAAATAAATTTTCTCTCTTGATATTAATATTAATAAACAAATTCAAATACTAAGTAAAATTATAAAAAATCTTAAATAATCACAACCAAATATGTATCTAATTATAGAAAAATAAAAATTATAAGAAAAAGTATAAAAAAAAACAACAAATAATAAAAAATACAATAATTGAAATAATCAAAAATAATTAAAAAAAAAACTTAAAGGAATCATAAATAATAATATAAAAATAAATTTTATCATAAAAAATTAAACATATGAAAATAATCATTCCCATAAGAACGAACTATTGAAACTAAAATTGATAAACCTAATGAACCTTCACAAACTCTCAATGATAAAAAAATTATTAAAAAATAATTTTCATAATAAAAATTTATCATAAAAACAACTAATCCCAAAAATAAAGATAAAACAATAAATTCAAGACTAAGTAATATTAAAAGTAAATGTTTACATTTAAAACATAAAACCGTTAAACCTACTAAATATATAAAAATAAAAATTCTAAATCTATAAATTAACATTGTTTTAATAATTTAAGCAAAATATTGGTCTTGTAAGCCAAAAATAAAATTAATTTTTTTAAAACTTCAGAGAAAAGAATAAACTTTTCATTAATCTCCAAAATTAATATTTTAAATAAACTATTCTCTGTATTATATTAACATCAATTATATTAACAATAACAATTATATTCATATTCATTTCACATCCCCTATCAATAGGAATAATTTTATTAATTCAAACATTATTAATTTCAATATGAACTGGATCTATATCAATAAACTTTTGATATTCATACATTTTATTTATTGTAATAGTAGGAGGAATATTAATTTTATTTATTTATATAACAAGAGTAGCCTCTAATGAAAAATTTTCATTTAGAAAAATTAATATATTTATTATTATATTAATAAGAAGAATTATCATCATATCAATAATAACAGACCAAATTTATAATATAATAAGATCAATAAATTCAGATTTAATAATATATAGAAATATAATTTCATTTAAAATATCTTTAAATAAATTTATTATATATCCAATAATAATAATATCACTAACTTTAATTATTTATTTATTAATCACATTAATCGCAGTAAGAAAAATTACAAATATTCAAAGTGGACCTTTACGAAAATACAATTAATGAAAATTATAAAAAAAAATCCATTATTAAAAATAATAAATAATTTAATTATTGACCTCCCCTCACCATCAAATATTTCAACCTGATGAAATTTTGGATCTTTACTAGGAATATGTCTAGTAATTCAAATCCTAACAGGATTATTTTTAGCAATACATTATTGCTCAGATATTTCAATAGCATTTAATAGAGTAGTTCACATTTGTCGAGACGTAAATTATGGATGATTAATACGAATTATTCACATAAATGGAGCCTCAATATTTTTTGTATGTTTATATTTACATATTGGACGAGGATTATATTATAGATCATATTTACAAACTATAACATGAAGAATTGGAGTAATTATATTTCTTGCTATTATAGGAACTGCATTTTTAGGATATGTATTACCTTGAGGACAAATATCATTCTGAGGAGCTACTGTTATTACAAATTTACTTTCAGCAATTCCTTATTTAGGAACAAGAATTGTTCAATGAATTTGAGGAGGATTTGCAGTTGATAATGCAACTTTAACACGATTTTTTGCATTACATTTCATCTTACCATTTATTATTTCAGCAATAGTTATAATTCATTTAATATTTCTTCACCAAAATGGATCATTAAATCCAATAGGAACAACTAATAATATTGATAAAATTCAATTTCACCCTTATTTTACATCAAAAGATCTATTTGGATTTACTATTATATTAATAATATTTACATTATTTATTCTAATATATCCTTATCTAATAGGAGATCCAGACAATTTTAGACCAGCTGATCCTTTAGTTACACCAGCTCATATTAAACCAGAATGATATTTTTTATTTGCATATGCTATTTTACGTTCAATTCCTAATAAATTAGGAGGAGTTATTGCCCTTTTTATGTCAATTCTAATTTTAATTATTATACCATTATACAAAAAAAATATAAAAAGAATTACATTCTATCCAATTAATAAAATTTTATTTTGAACATTTACTATAACTACAACATTATTAACCTGAATTGGAGCTAAACCAGTTGAAGAACCATTTATTTTAACAGGACAAATCTTGACAGTTTCATATTTTATATTCTTTCCATTATATTATATAATATTTAAATGATGAGATTCAATTTTATATAACTAGTCAATGAACTTGTATAAGTATATATTTTGAAAATATAAAAAAAGATTAATATATCTTATTGACTTATACTAAAAATAATTAACTAAAAAATTAAAGAAAAAATATAAATTTTTAAACCAAAAAAAAATATTATAAAATTTAAAGAAATTGGTAAAAATCCCTTTCAAGCTAAATATATTAATTTATCATAACGATAACGAGGTAAAGTTCCACGAACTCAAATAAATAAAAAAGTAATAAAAAGAACCATAAAAAAAAATAAATAATTAACTAAAGAACCACTAAAAAAAAGAAAAATAAATAATATTCTTATAAATAAAATTCTAGCATATTCTGATATAAAAATTAATGCAAATCCTCCTCCTCTATATTCAACATTAAACCCAGATACTAATTCAGATTCACCTTCTGCAAAATCAAAAGGAGTACGATTAGTCTCAGCTAAACTAGAAGCAAATCAAATTAATGCTAAAGGCAAAGATATAAAAACAAATCAAATATATCGCTGATAAATTATTAAATCAAAAATTCTTAATCTTGAAATTAAAAATAAAAATGATAGTAAAATAATAGCTAATCTAACTTCATATGAAATAGTTTGAGCAATACAACGAAGTGCTCCTAATAAAGAATAATTTGAATTTGAAGATCAACCAGCTATTATAATTGTATAAACAGAAAGTCTTGAACAACAAAAAAAAAATATAAAACCCAATGCAAAATGTAAAAATCCCGAAAAAAAAGGTAAACATATTCACAATAATAAAGCCAAAAATAAATTAAAAACAGGAGAAAAATAATACAAAAAAAAATTAGATATAATAGGACTCGCCTGTTCCTTACAAAACAATTTAATTGCATCACCAAAAGGTTGAACTAATCCTAATAATCCAACTTTATTTGGACCTTTACGAATCTGGATATAACCTAAAATTTTACGTTCAAATAAAGTCAAAAAAGCAACACCAATTAATACACATAATACCAAAATTAAATAAGAAATAAATAATAAAAAAAAATCATTAATAAACAAGTATTACTTGTATTATATACATATAAAGATTCTAAATCTATTGCACTATTCTGCCAAAGTAATAATAATATTCAACTAAAAATTATAAATTATATACTTGGTCCTTTCGTACTAAAGTATAATAAATAATTAAGGATAGAAACCAACCTGGCTCACACCGGTTTAAACTCAGATCATGTAAAATTTTAAAAGTCGAACAGACTTAATATTCAAGCTTCTACACCCAAAATAAATTTTAATCCAACATCGAGGTCGCAAACTTTTTTTTCAATAAGAACTTTAAAAAAAAATTACGCTGTTATCCCTAAGGTAATTTATTTTAAAATTAAAAATAAAGATTTTGTAATCAAAAATAATTGATAAAAATTAAAAGAGTTATTTTTATCTTTTAGTCACCCCAACTAAATTTTTACTTGAATAATATATATAAATACTAAAAATAATTAACCAAATAAAAATTAAACTCTATAGGGTCTTCTCGTCCTCTAAATAAATTTAAGCCTTTTAACTTAAAAGTAAAATTCAATTAAAATAATAAAGAGACAGAAATTTTCTCGTCCAATCATTCATTCCAGTTCCCAATTAAGAAACTAATTATTATGCTACCTTTGCACAGTCAAAATACTGCGGCAATTTAAATAATCATTGAGCAGATTAAACCTTAAATTATAATCAAAAAGACATGTTTTTAATAAACAGGCGAAAAATAAATTTGCCGAGTTCCTTTTTATTACCTAAAAAACATTAAATTTTAATACAAAAATATCTACTAATTTAATCATTATAACAAAAGAAATAAAATTAAACTTTTTTTTTTAATATAAAAACTAAAATAAATATAAATATTAAATTAAATAAAATTAATTATTAAATTATTCATATGATTAACAATTCAAATTATACAATAATTATAAAAAAAATAAATTTTTAATATTATAAATAAAAGATCATCCCTTTAAATATTTTTTAATAAAAATTATTAATTAAAAAATTAATTAATAAATAAATAATAAAAGAATTAAATTCTTTTCTTAAAAAACTAGATATATTAAAAAACGAATAACGTTTCATTACTAACTAAAAATTATAAAAATTTATGAAACAATTATATAATATTTAATTAGAACTTTTTAATTCGAGAAAAATTAATATTAATTATATAATTAATCAACCCTGATGCACAAGGTACAAAAAATAAATTTTTCTTTATAAAATATAAAAATATTCAATCACTTTACTAATAAACTATAATAAAAATAAATTTTTCTATTTAAATAATAAAACAAAAATAATTTTAATAAAATAAATAAATAAATTAATTCATAATCAAATTATACTGAATTAAACAGTAATCTTTTTAATGTAAATAAAAAACTTAATATAAAGCTTTAATTTGATCATTCTAGATTCACTTTCCAGTAAATCTACTTTGTTACGACTTATCTCAACTTTATGAGAGCGACGGGCAATATGTACATATTTTAGAGCTAAAATCATATTAAAAATATATAAAATATTACTATCAAATCCAATTTAATAATATTATTTAAAATAATAAACCAAAAATAAATTTAATGTAACCCATTTCTTCTTTTTCATAATCTGCACCTTGATTTGAAATTAACTATAAACTACTTATTGAAAATTCTAATTCTTATAAAATTTTCAAAAACAACGATATACAAGTAAAGAAAAAGTAAAACTAATCGTGGATTATCAATTACAGAACAGGTTCCTCTGAATAGACTAAAATACCGCCAAATTTTTTAATTTTTAAGAAAATAACTAATACTAATCTGGTATAATAAATTTACAATTATAATAGTAGGGTATCTAATCCTAGTTTAATTTTAATTTTAATAACTTCATATAAAAAAATAAAATTATATTAAAATTTAAATTTCACCTAAAAATTTTAATAATAAATTTAAACTTAACAATTAATTATTAACCAATATATTTAAATTAAATTATTTGTATAACCGCAATTGCTGGCACAAATTTAATTAATTTTTTAATCAATTACTAAAACTTACATTAATAATTTTTTAATATTAAAAACTGCAAAAATAATTTTTTAAATAAAAATTTACATATTAATTAAAAATAAATCCAAATTTTAAGCCAAAATAAAACTTTCTTATTAAAAATAAAAATTAAAAATAAATAAATTAAAATACAAATTTATAAATAAATAAAATATAAATATATATATATATATTATTTAAAGTAAAAATTTATTATAATTAAAAATAACTAAAATTTAAATTTTAAAAAATTAATATAAAATAAAATTTAATAAAATAAATCAAATAATAAAAAAAATAGTAAAAAAAAAATTCAGTACCCCCCTTACATTAACTAAAATTAATTAAAAAATTGTACCCCAACAACAATTAAATTAATTTTAATCAAATTTGTTTCATTTACTAAACACCCCATTTTAGTAATTTTCTAAAATTAAATAAATTAAGATATATTTAATAGTTTATAATTTAATATTAAAAAAACTATATAAATAATCTAATTATACTAAAATTAATTATAAAATTTAAAAAAATCAAAATTATCAAAAATTATTAAAAAAATTAAATTATTATAAAATATTTTTAAAAAATAAAAGAAATTATTATATAAAAATTAAAAATAATAATAAAATTACTTATTTAAATAAATTTATTTAAAGAAAGAAAAACCTTATATAACAATTTAAATTATCTTAGATTTAATTTTAATTTTTAATTAATATCGAAAATAAAAAATTAAATATATAAAAGATGAATATTATCTATAAAATTAATTTTTGTTATAAATTAAATTTAACTTATAAACTATAAATTCTATATAAAAAAAAATAATTTTAATAAATTATCTTTTTTTTTAAAAAAAGAATAATATATAATAAGTCTTATAAATTAAATTTTTTGTTTAAAATTCAGTTTTAATAATACAAAAAAAAATTAATTTGTATTTAAATAGATGGAATTTTTTTTTTTTTTTCGTAAATTTTAATTTTATATAAATGATTTTATTATTAATAATTAATATAATCTTATTTAATAATACTAATTAATAATTTATAAGACATTATTTAATTATTATATATTATATTATTTATATCTATTATTATTATATAAATATATTATATATTTATTCTATTATATTAGTTAATAATAATTTAAACTATTATTTAATACAATGTTTATTATTAAATTAAATATTAATATATTTATTAGTTTTTTCTTTCTATTAACTAAACTTATAATAATTAATTGGAAAATTATATATTTATTTATAAAATAATCAATAATATTTATTTTATTAACATTAATTTTTTAATTATATAATTTTAATATATAAAAATATATAATTATATAAAAATTTAATTTAATAATAATTAAATATTATATAATTAAATTTTATTAATTAAGATATAATTAGTTAGATATATATAGTTAATTTTTATTGATAAACTAAAAAAAAAAAAAGAATAAAATTCCTATAAAATTAAATTAACTTTTCAACTTAGTTTTTTTTTTTTTTTAAAAAAAAAATATATTAATAAATCAAGGTAAATACAAAAAAAAATTAAATATTAATTTAAACTAAAATTAATTAAAATAGATTTTTTATATAAATTAATATTTCAATTTACTATTTTTTTTTTCAAAAATAAAGATCTCTTTTTTAAATGAAGAGCCTGAGGAAAGGATTATTTTGATAGAATAAAACACGTAACAAAAATTACCTTCATTATATTTAATAGAATTAAACTATCTCCTAAAGTATCAAAAACTTTTATACATCATATACTAAAATATAAAAAGATAAGCTAAATAAAGCTTTTGGGTTCATACCCCAAATATAAAGTAAACCTTTTCTTTTTAATAACTAAGATATACAAATTAATATTTACAACCATTTTAATAATAAGAACAATAATTTCAATTTCAGCATATACATGACTAGGAATATGAGTAGGATTAGAAATCAATTTACTTTCCATTATTCCAATTATTATAAACAAAAATATTTTATCATCAGAAGCCGCAATCAAATATTTTATTACTCAAGCTCTAGCTTCAACTATAATTATAATATCAATTATTATAATAATATGAAAAATAAATTTCACATCAACAATTTTTAATTCAGAAATTATATTAATTATAAATTCAGGACTTTTATTAAAAATAGGAATAGCCCCACTCCATTTTTGATTTCCAGAAGTTCTTGAAGGATTAAATTGAAATAATTGTATAATTATATTAACTTGACAAAAAATTGCACCAATAATATTATATATATATAATATAGAATCAAATATATTCAATTACACAATTATTATCTCAAGAATAGTTATTAGAAGAGTAATAAGATTTAATCAAATCAGAATACGAAAACTAATAGCATTTTCATCAATTAATCACATAGGATGAATAATAGCAGCTATAATAACTGAAAAAACAATTTGAATATTATATTTCTTAATTTACACAATAATTACTATTAATATTTCATTAACAATAAAAAATATATATTATTTAAATCAATTATTTATATTAATAAATGAATCATTTTCAACTAAAATTATATTTATACTAAATTTTCTATCCTTAAGAGGAATTCCTCCATTTTTAGGATTCTTACCAAAATGATTAGTAATTCAAACTATAATTGAATACAAAATAATATTTCTATCAATTATTATAATTCTATTCACATTAATTATAATCTTCGTTTATATACGAATTTCTATATCAACATTAATTATAAAAACAAATCAAATTAACTGAAAAATTAATATTAATAACAAAACTAATATTATATTAACAAGAATATTAAATTTTTTTATAATTTTTAGATTAATCCTTATAACTATCGCTTTAAACGAAATTTAAAAAGGATTTAAGTTAATTTACAAACTACCAACCTTCAAAGTTGTAAATAAAGAAATACCTTTAAGCCTTACCACTGGAAAATTAATGTAATTAAAAGAATTATTAAGTTTTGAGTTATTAAACTACCTTTAAATTTGCAATTTAAAATCATAATTGAATACAAAACTAGTAAAAGGAATTACTCCGTAAATAAATTTACAATTTATCACCTAAATCTCGGTCATTTTACTTAATAAATGATTATTTTCAACAAATCATAAAGATATTGGAACTTTATATTTTATTTTTGGAGTATGAGCTGGAATACTAGGTACATCATTAAGATTACTAATTCGAGCTGAATTAGGAAATCCAGGATCACTAATTGGAAATGACCAAATTTATAATGTAATTGTAACTGCTCACGCTTTCATTATAATTTTTTTTATAGTAATACCAATTATAATTGGTGGATTTGGAAATTGATTAGTTCCTTTAATACTAGGAGCTCCAGATATAGCTTTCCCTCGAATAAATAATATAAGATTTTGATTATTACCCCCATCATTATCTTTATTATTAATAAGAAGAATTGTTGAAAATGGAGCAGGAACAGGATGAACTGTATATCCTCCATTATCAGCAAATATCGCTCATAGAGGATCATCTGTAGATCTAGCAATTTTTAGATTACATTTAGCTGGTATCTCTTCAATTTTAGGTGCTATTAATTTTATTAGTACAATTATTAATATACGATTAACAGGAATAACATTTGATCGTTTACCATTATTTGTATGAGCTGTATTAATTACAGCAGTTTTATTATTATTATCATTACCTGTCCTTGCTGGTGCAATTACCATATTATTAACTGATCGAAATTTAAATACATCATTTTTTGACCCTGCGGGAGGAGGAGATCCAATTTTATATCAACATTTATTTTGATTTTTTGGACATCCAGAAGTATATATTTTAATTTTACCAGGATTTGGAATAATTTCTCATATTGTAACCCAAGAAAGAGGAAAAAAGGAAACTTTTGGATCAATTGGAATAATTTATGCAATAATAGCAATTGGATTATTAGGATTTGTTGTATGAGCACATCATATATTTACAGTTGGTATAGACGTTGATACACGAGCTTATTTTACATCTGCTACAATAATTATTGCAGTTCCAACAGGAATTAAAATTTTTAGATGACTAGCAACAATTCATGGAACTCAAATAAATTATTCTCCTCAAATAATATGAGCACTAGGATTTATTTTCTTATTTACTATTGGTGGTTTAACAGGAGTAATTCTTGCTAATTCATCAATTGATATTATTTTACATGATACATACTATGTTGTTGCTCATTTTCATTATGTTTTATCTATAGGAGCAGTATTTGCAATTATAGCAGGAATTGTAAATTGATTCCCATTATTTACAGGTTTTTCAATAAATGAAAAACTTCTTAAAATTCAATTCTTCTCAATATTTATTGGAGTAAATTTAACATTTTTCCCTCAACACTTTTTAGGTTTAAGAGGTATACCTCGACGATATTCTGATTATCCAGATGCCTATTTATCATGAAATCTTTTATCCTCTGTAGGATCACTAATTAGAACAGCTAGAATTTTATTCATAATCTACATTATATGAGATAGAATAAACTCAATACGAAAAAATTCATATGCCATTAATATACCTACATTTAATGAATGAATTCAAAATATACCACCTATAGAACATACTTATTCTGAACTTCCAATATTAGTAAATTTCTAATATGGCAGAATAGTGCAATGGATTTAAGATCCATATATAAAGTTAAACTTTTTTTAGAACAATGGCAACATGAATAAATTTAAATTCTCAAGATAGAATTTCACCTTTAATAGAACAATTAATTTTTTTTCATGATCATACAATAATAATTCTAATTATAATTACCTTAATTGTTATATATATTATTATTATAATTATAAAAAATATATATATTAATCGATTCCTTCTTGAAGGACAAATAATTGAATTAATCTGAACAATTTCTCCTGCAATTACATTAATTTTTATTGCATTACCTAGATTACAACTTTTATATTTACTTGATGAAATCAATTCTCCTCAGATTTCAGTAAAAACTATAGGTCACCAATGATATTGGTCATATGAACTTTCAGATTTTAAAAATGCTGAATTTGATTCATATATAATTCCTTCTAATGAACAAAACAATTTCTCATTTCGATTACTAGAAGTTGATAATCGTTTAACATTACCAATTTATACACAAATTCGAATAATAGTTTCATCATCAGATGTAATTCACTCTTGAACAATTCCTTCCTCAAGAGTAAAAATTGATGCTACTCCAGGACGATTAAATCAAACAACTTTTTATATAAATCGAATTGGATTATTTTTTGGACAATGCTCAGAAATTTGTGGAACAAATCATAGATTTATACCAATTGTAGTTGAAAGAATTTCTCCAAAATATTTTATTGAATGAATTAAAAATTTATCATTAGATGACTGAAAGCAAGTAATGGTCTCTTAAACCATATAATAGTAAATTAGCAATTACTTCTAATGAAGAATTTAGTTAAAATATAACATTAACTTGTCAAGTTAAAATTATTAATTTATTAATAATTCTTAATTCCACAAATAGCTCCACTTAGCTGATTAAATTTATTTATTTTCTTCATTATTATTTTTTTAATATTTAATATTATAAATTATTTTTCACTAATTTATAAAAATAATGTCATTAAAAAAAATAATGAAAAAAAAAATATTACATGAAAATGATAACAAATTTATTTTCAAGATTTGATCCTTCTACTAGAATAAACTTATCATTAAATTGATTAAGAATTACATTAGGATTAATTGTTCTACCTTCAATATATTGAATTATTCCATCACGAATCAATTATTTATGATATAAAATTTGCTTAACATTAAGAAATGAATTTAAAATCATTTTAAAAATTAAAAAAATAAAAATTAGAGTACTAATATTTGTATCCTTATTTTCATTAATTTTATTTAACAATTTTTTAAGATTATTTCCTTACATTTTCTCAAGAACTAGACATTTAATTTTAACATTAACTTTATCTTTACCTTTATGATTAAGATTCATAATTTTTGGATGAATTAATAATACAACAAGAATATTAGCTCATTTAGTTCCACAAGGAACTCCTGCAGTTCTTATACCTTTTATAGTATGTATTGAAACTATTAGAAATATTATTCGACCAGGAACATTAGCAATTCGACTTACAGCAAATATAATTGCTGGTCATTTACTACTAACTTTAATAGGAAGAACAGGTAATAAATTATCATTTATTATAATTAATATTTTAGTATTATCACAACTACTTTTATTACTTTTAGAATCTGCTGTTGCAATCATTCAATCATATGTATTTTCAATTCTAAGAACACTATATTCTAGAGAAGTAAACTAATGTTAAATAAAAATCATACCTTTCACCTAGTAGAAGTTAGACCATGACCAATTCTTGGTGCATTTAGATCAATAACATTATTAGTAGGAATTATTAAATGATTTCATTTATATGAAATAAATTTATTCCTACTAGGAAGAATTTGCACTCTATTAGTTATATATCAATGATGACGAGATACTTCACGAGAAGGATCATTTCAAGGATTACACACTTTTACTGTAGTAAAAGGACTTCGATGAGGAATAATTTTATTTATTACTTCTGAAGTATTATTTTTTGTATCATTTTTTTGAAGATTCTTTCACGGAAGACTTTCACCAAGAATTGAAATTGGAATAATATGACCACCTAAAAGAATTATTCCATTTAATCCAATTCAAATTCCATTATTAAATACACTTATTTTAATTTCTTCAGGAATTACTGTTACATGAGCTCATCATAGATTAATAGAAAATAATTATAAACAAACTATTTATAGATTAACATTAACAATTATTTTAGGAATTTACTTTTCAATTTTACAAGGATATGAATATTTTGAATCAACTTTTACTATTGCTGATTCAGTTTATGGTTCAAGATTTTTCATAGCAACAGGATTTCATGGTATTCATGTAATTATTGGAACAACATTTTTAACAGTTTGTTTATTTCGACAATTAAAAAATCACTTTTCAGCAAATCACCATTTTGGTTTTGAAGCCGCAGCTTGATATTGACATTTTGTAGACGTAGTATGATTATTCCTTTATATCTCAATTTATTGATGAGGTAGATATTTATATAGTATAAAAATTATTTTTAACTTCCAATTAAAAGATCTAGATAATAGTATAAATAATTAATATTATACAAATTCTAAGATTAATTACACTTATGTTAACCTTTGTAGTAATAATAATCTCAAGATTCTTATCAAAAAAATCTATTATTGATCGAGAAAAAAGATCACCTTTTGAATGTGGTTTTGATCCAAAAAGTTCTGCTCGAATACCATTTTCATTACAATTCTTTTTAATTGCTATAATTTTTTTAATTTTCGATGTAGAAATTACCCTTTTATTTCCATTAGTTGTTACAATAAAAATTACTAGAATAATAACTTTTTCTATTGTAACAATTTTATTTATCTTAATTTTACTTCTAGGATTATATCATGAATGAATTCAAGGTGCTTTAAATTGAGTAAAATAGGATAATAGTTAAAATTAACATTTAATTTGCATTTAAAAAATATTGAAAATATCAATTTATCTTAAATAAGAAACAAAGTTTTGTAATTAGTTTCGACCTAATATTTTGATGATAAACCATCCTTATTTATTAAATGAAACCAAAATAGAGGTATATCACTGTTAATGATAAAAATGAATTTTTATTCCATTTAAAGAAATATGTTATTCAAAAAGAAACTTCTAATTTCTATTTTAAGCAGTGAAACTCTGTTTATATTTCTTAATTTATATAGTTTAATTAAAACATTACATTTTCATTGTAAAATTAAATTATTTATTTTATAAATATTTTAAGACCAAAATCTCCTTAATATCTTCAATATTATGCTCTAATATAAGCTATTAAAATAAATAATTAATAACAAAATAAAAACAATTAAAAAAATAAAATAAATTTTTAAATTATTATTAAACAATAATTGAAAAAAATTAGAATTATATTTAATATTCTGATATAAATTCTGTGAACCAAAATATTCAAATCACCCTAAATCAACATTCTTATAATAAAAATCTCTAAATTTTAAAAAATAAAAATTTACTAAATAAGTTGATAAAACAGGTATATTTCATATAGAAGCTAAAAATAACCTCAATAAATTATTAGATTTCAATTTATAATTAAAATTAAATTTAGAAAATTCATAACCTATAAATAAACCAATTAAAATAAAAAAAATAACTATTATCTTTAAATTAAAAGATAAACAAATAAAATAAGGAGTAGGAAATATTAATCAAGATAATATACATCCACCAAAAATAACAAATAAAATTAATCCGCCTATTCCCTTTAATATAATTAATCCTTGATCATTTAATCTATTTAAAGAATAAAAATTATAAGAATTAAATAATGTATAATAACTTAAACGAAAAGAATATCTAACTGTTAATCCAATAGAAACATAAAAAATTAAATACACAAATAAATTTAAATAATTTATAGAAAAAACTTCTAAAATTAAATCCTTTGAATAAAAACCAGATAAAAAAGGCAATCCACATAAAGAAAAATTTCTAATATTAAAAAAAGTACAAGTTAAAGGTATTAAATTAATTAATGATCCTATATAACGAATATCTTGACAATTTATTAAATTATGAATTATACAACCAGCACATATGAATAGTAAAGCCTTAAATAAAGCATGAGACAATAAATGAAAAAAAGCTAAATTATAATCACCTAAAAATAAAATTCTTATTATTAAACCTAATTGTCTTAAGGTTGACAAAGCAATAATTTTTTTTAAATCATATTCAAAATTAGCACCCAATCCAGACATAAACATTGTTATTATAGAAAAAAATAATATAATATTTATTAAACCTTCCGTTAAACAAAAATTAAAACGAATTAATAAATAAACTCCAGCAGTAACCAATGTTGATGAATGAACCAAAGATGATACTGGTGTGGGAGCAGCTATAGCTGCTGGTAATCAAGATGAAAACGGAATTTGAGCTCTTTTAGTAAAAGCAGATAAAACAACAAAACAACTAATAATCATTATTGTAAAATCATTCTTCATAAAATCTAAATAAAAAATAAAATTTCATCTACCATAATTTATTATTCAAGCAATTGATATTAAAATACCTACATCACCAATACGATTAGATAAAGCAGTTAATATTCCAGCATTTAAAGATTTATTATTCTGATAATAAATAACTAAACAATAAGAAACAAGGCCTAAACCATCCCAACCTAATAAAATTCTAATTAAATTAGGTCTAATAATTAAAAATATTATAGATATAACAAATAAAAATACTAGTATAATAAAACGATAAATATTTAAATCCCCGTGTATATATTCATCTCTATAAAAAATAACTATTGAAGAAATAAATAAAACAAATCTTATAAATAATAATGACATTCAATCCAATAAAATAGATATACAAATAATATTAGAATTTAAAGTCATAAATTCATATTCAAAAATTACAACTAAATCTATTATTATAAAATATAAACTTATTGAAAAAGAAAAAATAGAAAATAATAATAAAAAAAAAGATACTAAAAAACAAAATGTAAT